AATGAATACTATGATTCGCATTTCGAACAGGCATGAATACAGCATCTATAGGATAACTTCCATCTTGAGAATTATCATCTTGATAATTATTTGTGGGTTTCATACGATATCCGCGATCCCTCTTGATTTTTAATTCAATACACAAATCAATCGGTTCTGTCAGGTTAGCTATATGCTGTGTTGTGTCAACTATTTCCACGGAAGGTGGTGAGATGATATCTTGAGCGGTTACATATCTAGGACCCTTAACACAAATGCATGCGTCTCTAACTCCATACAGATTACTTCTCAATACAATTTCTTTCAAATTTGTTAAAATTTCATGTACTGATTCTTCAATACCTACTATTGTAGAATATTCATGTGGTACCTTCTCAGATTTTGCACGTGTAATACATGTTCCTTCTATTTCTCCAAGTAAAGCCCTTCGCATGGCAATACCTATTGTATCGGCTTGACCTTTCATAAGCGGGGACAGAACGAAACGACCATAATAAAGGCGCTTACTGTCTACTCTTGATTCAACGCACTTCCACTGTAGTGTTCGAGTGGATCCTGCTACTTCCTCTCGAACCATACTAATATTCTAATTTAATCAGATTATTGAATCATTTATTTCTCTTGAAATCCGTTTAATTCTTATTTCTACACACGTCTTTTTTTAGGAGGTCGACATCCATTATGTGGCATAGGTGTTACATCACGTACGAAACTTAATAGTATACCACTTCTACGAATGGCCCGTAATGCTGCATCTCTTCCGAGACCGGGACCCTTTATCATAACTTCTGCTCGTTGCATACCCTGATCAATTACCGTACGAATAGCATTTACCGCTGCGGCTTGAGCGGCATAAGGTGTACCCCTTCTTGTGCCTTTGAATCCCGAAGTACCGGCGGAGGCCCAAGAAACCACCCGGCCCCGTACATCTGTAACAGTTACAATGGTATTGTTGAAACTCGCTTGAACATGAATAACTCCTTTTGGTATTCTACGTCCATTCTTACGTGAACTAATACGTCCATTCCTACGTGAACCAATTCTTGGTATAGGTTTTGTCATATTTTATCATCTCATAAATATGAGTCATAAATATACAGAAAGATACGGAGATATCCATTTCCTGTTAAAACAGATCCTTTATTTTTTCTTTTTACGTGGGTCCCTCTTTTAGAAAGTTCTTTTTTAGAAGGATTATCCTTGTCTCTGTTTATGTCGCGGATTGGAACAAATCACTATAATTCGTCCGCGCCTACGAATCAGTCGACATTTTTCACAAATTTTACGAACGGAAGCCCTTATTTTCATATTTCTTGTCCCTTACCTTAATTCTTAATATACTCCTTTCCTTGGAAGAAAATAAGTCTCTTGAATTTTTTACCTTGGAATTGTATCCCCATGAAAGGAATGCTTAAAAAAATCACCTAATCATTTGAATCTTTGTTACGAAGTCTATAAATTATACGTCCCCTGGTTGAATCATAACGACTTACTTCGATTTTGACTCTATCGCCTGGTAGTATCCGTATAAAACTGCGCCGGATCCTCCCTGAAACATAACCTAGAATTAGATCTTCATTATCTAAACGGACCCGGAACATACCGTTGGGAAGTGATTCAGTAATTAAACCTTCATGAATCAATTTTTGTTCTTTCATTCCAGGGAACCCCCTTGAAGTATCAACTAATGGAGGAAGAGTTATATAACTCACTTTTCCTCTCTATTTCATATTTCATAAATAAGAAGTTAGAGATAAAATTAGGATACGAGAGGAAGAGAATCACCATCACCATATATAACACAAAATTTCTCCTCCAATTCTTTCTAGTCGAGCTTCTCGATCTGTCATTATACCTCGAGAAGTAGAAAGAATTACAATCCCTATTCCACCCAAAATCTTAGGAATTCGTTGATAGTTGGAGTAGATTCGTAGACCGGGTCGGCTGATACGCTTTAAAATAGTTCTATATATTCCTTTCCTAGTCTTTCTATGTCGCAGGGTTGAAACCAAAAAATTTTTGTTACTTTCCTGATGTTTTCGGACGTTTTCAATAAAACCTTCTCGTAGAAGTATTTTAACGATATTTTCGGTTATATTAGTAGATGCTATTCGAACTGTTCCTTTTTTATCCATGTCGGCATTTCTTATAGAAGTTATTATATCGGCAATAGTGTCCCTACCCATGACGAACTAGAATTTTTTATGCCTCCTAATTTTGATATAATCAACATGTTTCTTTTTTTCTTTGTTTTTATTTTTTGCTATTTTTTTTTTTTTTTTTATGAATTATTAAAAGTATATGCGTGAGACACAATCTACTAATTGAAGACACAATCTACTAATTGATCTATTTCGGATATCCCACTATATCATAGTCTCATCTACTAGTATTTATAATACCTCGGGAGCTAATGAAACTATTTTAGTAAAATTCAATTGTCTCAATTCCCGAGCGATCGCACCAAAAACTCGAGTTCCTTTTGGATTTCCTTCTTGAT